TTTCTAGCATTTGACTCCGTAACACGGACGGGTTTAGTCGCACACTTAAAAGAAAACCCATAAAATCCGTGGGCTGATTTGATGATTGATTGATATAGAGTCTTCTTGTTTGCACCCATAGGGAAAAATTATATTGCCAGAAATTGACAAAGTAATATTTAAATTTAGTCATCAGAAGAAATGTCCCCCTTGAAGCCAAAATCCATTTTCCTTGATACCTAACATAATGCAGAAAAGGATCCTTGAAGAACCAAAGGATAACCCAAAAGTGCTTAGTAAAACCTTTTAAAAAATGTTCTAACTTTAGGTAGAAATAAACTCGTGCAAGAAAAGCTTCGTAAGACGTTGGTCGTAAATGAGAGGATTGGTTGCGGAGAAAAACGAAGATGGATTCGCATTCACACACATAGGAATTATATAGGAACAATAAGAATCTTTGATTCTTTTTTTTTGAAAAATTGGAAACAGATCTCTTTAGAGTAATAACACTATTACAATACTCATAAAGAAAGAATCGTAATAAATGCAAACAGGAGGTATCTTTTACCCAGTACCGAATAGTTTGAACCAAGATTTCTAGATGGACAGGGTGAGGTATCAATATATCTAACACAAAACTTAAATGTAAAAATTTGTCCTCTAAAAAAGGAAATGTTGAATGAATTGGTCGTAAATTTTGAGATTTTTTTAGTTCTTTTCCTTCTAGGGAAGATATTAATCGCATAGAAAATGGAATTTCCGCAATAGCTGCAAACCCCTCTGAGATCTGTTGAGAATAATAATTTTTCTTGTGCCCAAGAAATTCATTTTTGTTAGAATCATTAACAGAAAGAATCAAATAATTCTGTTGATACATTCGAATAACTAAACGTTTTACAACTAGTAAACTGTAGTTTGTGTCATAACCTTTATTTGTATTTGACAACAAAATGGGCCCGTTTAAACCAAAACCCGGATCATGTACAAGTACATAAATATATTCCTGAAAGATAAGTGGATATAAAAATGCGTCTTGCCAAGATCTATCTAGTTCTAAATATCCTTGGAATTCCTCCATTTAAAATGAGACCGGAAACGAAAAGAAAAGTCGAGGGTTTCTTGGGTTATAAAATGATACATAGTGCGATACAGTCAAAACAAGGTATTCTAGTACAAAATAATAGATACCTCGGAAACAGGTAAACTCATCAACGGACTCTCTATCTTTTTTCCATCTAATTTGTTTCTTTCCTATATAGATATAGTTATAGGATAAGAAGATGGTTAGAAATCCTTTATTTTTTCAACTCAATCGCTCTTTTGATTTTGGAAAAAAGTATCCTTATCAATATACTGTTTCTTCTACACATTCATCTCCATTTTCTTTTCTAATGGAAAATGTCTAATAGTTAGGATTCACCAAAAAATCGGTAATCCACTCCTGGAAAAGCCGTCCCGCATCAGTCACTAATCTATTTTTAACGTTTAATTAGGGCGGGTAATCGTTCCAATTAAGAACATAAGCTCGTTGCTTTTTCTTTCCCTACAATTAGAGCCATAAGGCTCGATCCATGTATTCAATCGACCCAACTTTGAATTCATTTCGTTTCGTTCTAAGAATTTTTGTAACGATCCAATAAGAACGAAATTGTTTCATAATTCTCCATTGATACGACATGCTCTTTTTTCCATTCATTCCTTTCAGGATCAGTCGTGGTCTTACAAACTCTACCGATGGTGTGGACGAATCCCTTGCTTCATCTAAATGTGTAAAAGGCCCTAGCCGCACTTAAAAGCCGAGTACTCTACCATTGAGTTAGCAACCCAAAGAGAGTATAGTATATAGATACAATCGAGATCAAAATAACGAAATTAGACAAGCCAACCAAAACGTTGAATTAGCAAAAAAGAAAAAAAAGATCAACTGACAATACAAGAAATTTTCAAAGAAAAAACTAGACTGTTTCTTAGATATTTTCATCCACTACATTATAGATAAATATATATTCTAGTTTTTTCTCTATCTCTACATTTTCAGATATTCTTTTTTTTATTATCTATCCATTTCCTTATAAGCAGGTTTGTTTTGTATCACAAAAAATTCAACAAATCTTTGAATAACGTAAAAAACAAAACCTGTGTTTTGTATGTAGGACAAAAAAATAGAGAAAAACGGATCCATTTACACTTGAATTATATTTGTTCACTACACTCTTGTCAATATGTATGTTAAAAAAAAAGAATAAATATATAGAACGAAAAATCGAAATTATAAAAATGGAATTGAAAATTTAAGATAAGAAAATAATCAATTCAATTGAACAAATAAAAAAAAAAAAAGAACTTGTGTTGGATTGGCACTATCTAAATTAGCTAAATAAGGTAGATGATTAGAAAGGAATGTAGAGCGAAATACAAAAGAAGTAGAAAAAATATCAAAAATTATACGTCAAATAAAATAATTAATTCTTTTTGCATATAGTTCCAAAGAAAACCATACAATTGAAATGAATGTCAGAATTGTTTATTGCTAGCTCCAATTCCTACCGTTAGTTATTTGGTCAATATAAAACTTGCTTGGTTTATTCACTTGATCCTTTTTTCTAGACATCTTATATCCAAAATTTTTATTTTTATCAATCATTAAAGGAGACACAGCCTCCTAGGAGAACAATACAAAATAGGTCTGAATAGAGCAAAAAGGGTGGGAATAATAATAATAAAGAAAGGATTCTATCAAACTATATACGAATCGCTAAAGTCCCTTTCTTATTGTATTTTTTTTTATTAAGTGAATGTCGTTTCATTAGGGCGAAGTTCTTTCAAAACCTCTGCCTTCTTTAAAATATCATAAACAGTTCCAGTAGGTTGAGCGCCCCTTTCAAGAAAATATAGAATAGCGGGAACATTTAAATAAGTTTGATTCTTTATGGGATCATAAAAACCAACTTTCCGAAGATCTCTTCCTTCTCTTCGGGACCGAACATCAATTGCAACAATTCGATAGACGGCTCATTGGGATAGATTATATGAACAATACCCCCCCTAGAAACGTATAAGAAGTTTTCTCCTCGTACGGCTCAAGAAAAACGATTTCTTATTCTTTTTTTTTTCAAGTTCTGGATAGAAAAAATTCTAATGGCAAATAGATCCATAAAATCATTAAATTAATTCGACTAAGAATTAAGCCCCTTTTGCTCTTATTCTTCTTTCCTGAAAAACCACTTGCACTCATAACTCAAGTTAAATAACTCTCAAATAACCCAAAAGAAACATTTGGTTTATATTTTTTGAGTGGTCTCTAACCCCCCCTTGTCTGGCTTATTTAACCTCGATTGGAATTCTTTATTCTAATCCAGTTGTTGATACAATTGAGAAAGAGAAGGGCCTTTCCTTGTTTCGGAATCTCTTTGCTTTGAATCATTAGGTTTATACATTACTTCGTTGATCATTAATCCTTTCAAAATGGCAGCAACATACCCTTTTTGTGATTGTTTATCAAAGAAAAGAATCATACAAATACTTGATTCTCTCACAATATATTTTGTTATCGAAAAGGGTTTATCAACTCCAACAAATTTTCCTTTTGGGTTGGAAACTTGGCGGGATTGGATCCTTTCGATTTATCTCTCAAAAATATACTTACGAAGTTGTTCGAATTTATTGATTCACACTAACCCTAGATTCTTGCTCTTAAGAAATGAATCAATACTTTCTACTCGAGCTCCATCATGTACTAGTTTAAATTAACTACAACACAATAAAAAAAAGTGTGGGTCCTAGTCTAATAGAACAGGGGATGTCGAGCCAAGAGCACCTTTTTCTATAAAAAATGATGGATCTAAAAATCCACATCAGATCGTGTCCTTCAAGTCGCACGTTGCTTTCTACCACATCGTTTCAAACGAAGTTTTACCATAACATTCCTCAAATTTTGAACCGGTATGCAATTGATTCAATTATGGAATCATGAATAGTCATTGGTTTAGTCGGTACGTACATAGAAATCTATACTTTAATTCTATATTAAATATCTATATTAAATAAGATACGGATAGAATTAATGATCTATTAATGAAATGCTATCTAATTTTGGTTTAATAGATTTTTCTATATCTATTTTATCTTTATTTCTATTTTTTTTCTTATAGTACTATTATAGGATTATAAATATATAGGATTCTAAATAGAAATTCTAACTAGAAGGTTATATAGAAATCTAAGATAAACTAAGTAAGTTAATAAATGTAAAAAAGATTCCTAATTCAACATCATTATTGGGATTTTTTTTACATTTACAATAAAAGCCAAAAATACATACAGCTTTTTTATAGAACTCAGCATTAATGATTTAAATAAAAACGATCGGTATATCGAAACGATAACTTGGAAAAACAAATCTGATTTTTTTCAAAAAAAATGGTAAACCCTTCTTACTGAGATCAAAGGTTATATAGATAAGATAGGAATATTTTCCCATTTTATACGTTACGTATTTCTTTTTGGGTTCACTAAATTTTCCGTTAAGGCGAATAGAATGTCTGAATCACCTTTCCTTTCAACTAGTACATAGATTTTTACTTATTCATTCGTTATAAAATAAAGAACAAAATACGAAATACCTAAAAATTCAGTTTCAAATTACATATGGAACTTTATTTTTTGAGAACTCGATTCGAAATGAGATTTGGGTAGATATGCAAATCGACACCTTTTATTGTTGATTAATTCTTATCTACCCCCGCCCAATTCTCCATAGGTATCAGGGGTCAGAACCCCCCCCCAAAAAAAAAAAAGCGCCCTTTTTATTTAAATACACAATTATAAACTGTCTAGGTACAAAACGAAACAGACCTAAATTTCATATTTTTTCTTCCTTGTTATTTTACCTAAACATAGTTAACATAGGAACTTGAATCCTATTGATTGAATTCAATATCAACAATACCAATAAGTACTAAAACAGACTCTTGTTTCGAATCCATATACACAATGCGGAGAATTTCGAATTTAGCTGCCTCATTTAAGGGATAGAGAATATAAAATTGCTTTCGCATTTTGATTATGAATGCATCTTTGAAAATTCGATTAATATTAACATAACTATTAGTATATTTTTATTATAGTTTATAGTTAATTGTTGTAATTTAAATTAAAAAAATAAATCTATTATCCTATCTTGCCTATATTAGATCACAATTAGATTCAGTTCTACCTGTGTGTGCTTTGAATTCAATTCCGTTTGTGAAAAAGATAGAATTCCGAAACGAATCTTTAAATAAAAAAAGCGAAAGAAGAAAAAAATTCTCTATATCTATATAAGACTACACTTTATGTTACAAACAGTTCCTTAAATTTTTGGATAGAATCCAGATGCTCTGGGACGGAAGGATTCGAACCTCCGAATAGCGGGACCAAAACCCGTTGCCTTACCACTTGGCCACGCCCCACTTCGATTTCTACTCTACACCTACACTAATATTTATTGTTATTGATTGTTCGTCAATTCCCGCCAAAATCTCTATAGAATCCCGTCGATTGTTATTAGGATTTTCACACGTGTAGGTATAGAATTAAACTGAATTTCTTGATCATTACATATAATTTAATTAAGATAATGTATGAAAGTATGATTTTTTCTATTCTCTTTTGATTTGAGAATGGAAGAGTTTTTGATTGAGTAAGTTAAAAAAAAGAAAGGATCTTTGATCTACTTTGCTTTCTTCATTTTCGCTTATCTTATATCAATAACTCAATCAAAATGCAATAATCTTAAAAAAAAAAGATGTCTGCTATGTTTAATATCTTTAGTTTGATCTGTATTTGTCTTAATTCTGCCCTTTCTTCGAGTAGTTTTTTATTCGCCAAATTGCCCGAGGCCTACGCATTTTTGAGTCCAATCGTTGATTTTATGCCAGTCATACCTCTACTCTTTTTTTTACTAGCCTTTGTTTGGCAAGCTGCTGTAAGTTTTCGATGAGATTTCAAATATTGTCCTAGAAAAATGAACGGTTTATTCGAGAAAAAAGTCTAATATGGTTATACTAATAAATGAAAAGATCAGATACATCTTATAGTATTAACTCTCAATTCCAATTTCAAATATAAAAAGTCTTGGATAGGATAGCCTCGAAAAATGGGAATCAGTTCCTTTCTCGTTCTAACAACAATTTCCGTGAAAGACCTTGTGAGGTCTTCCACAAAAATTGTGGGTAGGAAAGCGGTTGTTTATATTTGATAAAAGGGAAACTCCTAACACTTAACAAATAAATACTTTTTTCTTCTTTTTTTGATTTCCAGAAACTACTTAAATTCTCGGTGTCAAAATAGAATATATGGGGGAATCTATTCTCTTTTTTACCCAAAAAGATCTTGGAGATTGTGTAATGCTTACTCTCAAACTCTTCGTTTACACAGTAGTGATATTCTTTGTTTCTCTCTTCATTTTCGGATTTCTATCGAATGACCCAGGACGTAATCCCGGACGTGAAGAATAAAAGAGGAGTTTCCTTACTTTTTTTAGTGTCTTATTTTTTTTTATAAACAAATAAAAAAAATTCAAGAAATTCGAAAGAGAAAAAAAATAGTAAATCGTCAACAGAAACGGAAAGAGAGGGATTCGAACCCTCGGTACGAATGACTCGTACAACGGATTAGCAATCCGACGCTTTCGTCCACTCAGCCATCTCTCCCTATTGAAAAAAAGTAATTACTAATTACAAAAAAGAATTACTAATTACTATAGTTAGATTACACATAACGTGCCATTTTTAAAATCTTTTTTTCTAGGTTTTCAGTTCAATATACATATATATAATATCAAATTTCAATTCGAAATTCTTTCAGATTCTAGACTCTTTTAAATTCTAGAGAATAATTTATATATTCTATTATCCATTCTATGCTATATAGATATAGAATAATTAACCTGAAATAGAAATATAAGTCAAATTTTTTAAGTTATATATATTTTTTATATATTTTTTCCATTTTTTTTTTTATTATTTTTAATATAAAAAAAAATAATATAATATTATAATTATATTATAATAGATATAAGAATTGAATACATTATATATATTATCTATATATAAACAGAATATAAATTATAAATATATATATCAAATATATATAAATATAGATTCTATCTAGATATAGAATAAAGTCTGATATATAAACAGAATATAGAAAAAATATGTAGACAAACATATATAATATATATGTATATATAAATTTATATAAATTCTAATCTATAAATACATATAAAAATCAATACAAAAAATATAGAAAACGTTAAGTTAAATAAAAAAATATAAATGGATACAAGATATATTACAAGAGTTATCCGAAATTCCAACTCAACTAAGGATTCAATAAAAAAAAAAAAAGCAATCAATATAAATAAAACCAGAAATACTTTTCGCGAAAGGCCTTTTATTCCCATGGCCTGGCCTGGTCAATACCTTGCCGGGCCTTTTTTGAATTCAACGGATCATAGGTAGAAAATTTTTCATTTCATTT